AAACGAAAGAATGGGTTACATTTTTCATATGCTCTCCTCTTATAGATAGGACAAACAAAGAACAAAGTTTTTCGATCACTTACTTTGCTCGCCCTTTTTTGATCGGTTTTTTTAATGCAAATAGATTCAATCTAGTAATTTCTTTTAGATTAAGTCTTAGGTCTTGTTTGACCTGCGAAAGACCTCCTTTGTTGAAATGTTCCCAAAATTCCTAAAATAAAAGGAAAAAACTTTCCACTTTCCTAAACTAAGGATGGGAAGGAAGAAGGCGAGCATATCTTCTAAATTAATCATACTCAACTCAGCCCTTCCTGGGGTGGAATATTGTCTGTCCCAATAAATAGATAAGATAATTCTAATTCCAGGAGTAATAAATAGGAGTAAATAAAATAAAGTATAAAAGTATTGATATAATTGGAATTGCAGAAGCAAATACCCATTTAACTAAAAAAAGAAAAAAGTATCTAATCGAAAGAGCTTATTTTATTTGTTAGGATTAAACAAAAGGGTTCGCAAATAAAAGCGCTAGTGCCACAACTAGTCCATAAATTGTTAAAGCTTCCATAAAAGCTAGACTAAGCAATAAAGTACCTCGTATTTTACCTTCTGCTTCTGGCTGTCTCGCAATACCTTCTACAGCTTGTCCTGCAGCAGTACCTTGACCAACTCCAGGTCCAATAGAAGCAAGCCCTACGGCCAATCCAGCAGCAATAACAGAAGCAGCAGCAATTAGTGGATTCATGGTGAGTTCCTCGTGTCAAAAAAAAAGAAATGGTTAAGGATACAATCAACCAAGAAATTCTTACTTCTAAGCTCTATTGGGGAGAAGTAACTAAAAAAGTACAAATTGAAATGATAATGTGAATTGTCCGAACTACATAGAAGGGAATTCCATATCTCGGATTAGATAATGAATCTAACCTAGGAATATATAATACCCTATATACATTTGTTTCTTCTATTTTATTTGCGTATTTTCTCATTTTCTATTGAATCGGATCCTAAAATCATTGCTTAACGCGGAAAACCGCACAAAAGATGATTCTACTCCACTTATAGACATTAAGGATATATAGTATACAGCTAGTCCATAATATAGTCTATTTTCTCTCCTACAACTCTAAGTTGTATATTCATACACATTTCTAACTATTTTTTTTTTGCAACCAAGCGGATTATCTGGAACCATGCATGAATTGAGCTAAGCTGAAAAAAAAAATACTATTTCCAAAACTAGTTAATTCAATGATGACCCTCCATGGATTCACCTATATAAGCTGCGGCTAATGTTGCAAAAATAAGAGCTTGAATACCACTTGTAAATAATCCAAGAAACATGACAGGTATAGGGACTACTAAGGGGACTAAAGAAACAAGAACAACAACGACTAATTCATCCGCTAATATATTCCCGAAAAGTCGAAAGCTAAGCGATAATGGTTTTGTGAAATCCTCTAGGATGTTAATTGGTAAAAGGATTGGGGTTGGTTTAATATATTTCTCGAAATAGCTCAATCCTTTTTTGCTAAGACCCGCATAAAAATATGCTGCTGACGTCAGTAAAGCTAAAGCAACAGTAGTATTTATATCATTCGTGGGCGCTGCTAATTCCCCGTGGGGTAACTCTATAATTTTCCAAGGTAAAAGAGCACCCGACCAATTCGAAACAAAAATAAAAAGGAACATAGTTCCAATAAAGGGAACCCAGGGACCGTATTCTTCTCCAATCTGCGTTTTGCTCAAGTCTCGAATAAACTCAAGGACATATTCAAAAAAATTCTGACCATCGGTCGGGATGGTTTGTGGATTCCGAACGGCTATGACAACTGAACCTAGCAAGATAGTAATTACAACCCAAGAAGTGATGAGTACTTGGGCATGAATTTGGAAACCTCCTATTTGCCAATAGAAGTGTTGGCCTACTTCTACACCCGAAATATCGTATAACCCCTTGAGTGTTTTAATGGAACAAGGTATAATATTCATATTGTCCTCTGATAAAAATTGAACTTCAAAAAAGGAATTCTTTTGATTCAACCATCTCTTTCTCAACTCAGCAACTTGAAGTATTAATCTTATATTTAGGATACCAAGAAAGCACATCAGATCATAATATATATCAATACCCTATAATATATATCAATATTCCCCTTCTTTTTTCTATGCAAAAGAAAAAAGAATAAATAGTAAGTGATTCCATAAATCTACACAGTTGCCCAAAAATTCACTATTCTTCTTAATCAATTATTTCTTATATAGAGAGAACGTCCTTCACAAATTGCAAATACTAATTTGTTAAGAATCAATCGAATTGAAGTCATAGTGTCATCGTTGGCTGGAATCGATATATTCGCGAGATCTGGGTCGCAATTTGTATCGACTAAAGAAATAGTAGGAATCCCCAAAATGGCACATTCCCGGAGAGCTATATACTCTTTTTGCTGATCAAGGACAATCACAATGTCTGGCAATCTGGTCATATATTTGATCCCGCCGAGATATCTTTGCAAGGTGGATAATTTTCTCTTCAAGATTGCCACATCTCTTTTTGGGAGATGTTGGAATTTTCCCATTTTTTCTTCTGCTCTTAAGTCTCTAAATTGAGAAAGTCTAGTTTTCGTAATCGACCAATTAGTTAACATACCACTGAACCATTTTTTATTAACATAATGACAACGAGCCCTTATTGCAGCTGATGCTACTAAATCCGTTGCTCTTTTTTTTGTACCAACAATTAAGAAACTTTTTCCCTGACTTGCTGCATCAAAAACTAAATCACAAGCTTCTGATAAAAAACGAGCCGTTCTAGCGAGATTTATAATATGAGTACCTTTACGCTTTGCCGAAATGTAAGGGGCCATTTTCGGATTCCATTTCTTAATACCATGACCAAAATGAACTCCTGCTTCTATCATCTCTTTCAAATTGATGTTCCAATATCTTCTTGTCATTTTTTCCACACTTCCTTTTGATTTTTTCTTTTTTTTTTCATCCTACCATTCCATTACGGAATTTTGTTCTTTATTGAAGATTAAGAAAGATCCGAAATAGCTTGAAATAAATAATAATTGTTATGAAGGAATCTTCTACTGAGAGTTGGCCATTGATACATTGTATAAACATAACCTTAATGAATTAACTGACTTCTTTAATACTTATTTTTTATTTTTAAATAAAAATAAAAATTTGACTTCTTAGTGTTCTAAGTTGAAAGGTCTAGGAAAGTAAAAAAATCTGCTTTATGTATCCTTAAATCGTATAAATGGGGGTAAATGGAGATTCTGATGTCTCATAGAAATTGTTTGCTACATCAGAATCTGAAGAAACTAATTCTGTATGGAGAAACAAAAAATCTCTCATTTCCGACGCGAATAGATTTTGTTTTTGAATTTCGAAATAAAGATTCTTGTCTTGGGGGGAACGATGCACAAATTTTAAGAATCCGGTACCAACAGGTATAATCCCCCCCAGAACTACGTTTTCTTTCAACCCTTTCAACCAATCAATGCGACCTCGTAGGGCAGCTTTTGCTAAAACTCGAGCAGTTTCTTGAAAACTCGCTTCAGATATGAAACTTTGGGTATTCAGGGAAGCCCTTGTTATTCCCAATAAGATTGCCCGATAATAGATCGATTCATCCAAAGCTCGCCCTGCCCGTTCCGCTCGCAATAGTCCGATTAATTCCCCAGGTGAAAAAACATTAGACATTCCATCTTCGGAAACCCGCACTTTTGATGTTACTTGGCGTATAATAATCTCTATATGTCTATTATGAATTTGTACCCCTTGGGATCGATAAACCTTTTGAATTTTATTAACCAAAGAGATACGACTTTGGGCTATGGTTAGCTCAGCTCCAATCAAGAATCCCCAGGGGACTCCAAGAATTCTTGGTATACGCGCATTCCAATCCTCAATTCTCCTTTCGAGATTCGGGGATAATGAATCAATTGAACGCGCTTCAAAGATTTGTTCCACTTTTGGAAGACCTTGCGTTATGTCACTAGATCTCGATTTTTCATATATAAACGTAACTAACCTATCCCCCTTGTAAAGGATTTCTCCATAATGACCATTAACAGTCGCTCCTGTAGTGGCCAAATAAGGTTTAGCTGCTCTTATAACAAAAGAATCCATATTAACAATGAAAATTTGACCAGATTTTTTTATGTGCGATTTAAATACACATACATTTTCACAAATAAATTGTCCAAGGTGAATTATTGCCGATGTTTCTTCCCAAGAATCATGATGGACAAAGTGACAATTCAAAAGTAATGGATCCAACATTATGTTACTATCAAAATTAGAAATCCTTTGATTTTCATCTATTAAAGAGTATTTAAGTCCTTGAAGTACTTGAAAGGTTTGTTTCAAATTGGCAAGGAACAAATATTTTTTTAACAGGATCTTATTATGCGTTAGTAAATAGTAAGATGAAGAAAAATTCGATATACTAGGTACAATAACGCCTAAGGGCCCAAAAATTTCTTGAATAGGAATTCTAGGATTCAATTCTTTTATCGCATTGGGATGTTTTGAATTCTTGAATAAACGAATTCGAGAACAGTTGGATGCCGACAAAATCATCAAAGGTTGGTATTCTTTATTTTGATTCAACAAGGTGCCAATAGCTTCTTGATGTTGGCTAAGTGATTCAATCTTCGCTTTGGAATAAAAGGAATTGATATTGGTGCGATCTAAACTATTATGGGGAATCGGTGCTGCACTTGTCCTATCATACCTTTTTCGTGTATATGAAATAGTGGACTTGACTAACTCAATTCTTAGGAAATCTCGAATAAGATCATTTGCTCTTACCTCAACAAGGGAAGCACCAGCTTTCTCTTTTTTTTCTTGTTCCCAATTCACTACTAAGCAAGTTCTAACAAATTGACTATTTGTGTGATAAATTCTTTGAGTTAACTTGCTATTTTCATGAGAAATAAAATTGACAAGTCGAAGTTGGAGATTATCTTCTTCTTGCAAGAGATCCTGTGGGAAAAGTGTTGCTAAATTTCTCCCTTCGTCCATTTCATATGCAACTGCAGGGCGAGCGAAAACAAAATGCTTTTCCTTGCTCTTGAGAATTTTTTTTCGTTGAACATAGACCCAATTTTTCCTTTTTTTTGATTCCTTAGAATCTTTTTTTTTTCTTTCTAGTGGTATCAAACAGCCACCTAATACCTTATCCGCCTCTTCAGGAAAATGAATATCTCCGGAAAATATTTTGAGTTCTGTATGGCTTTTTTTTCTCTTCACTCGGACCAGTCCACCTAGTCGACTTCTTGTATTTTTTGTGAGTTGTGTATTCACTCCAATAATACTATTATCAACTACCTTTAGGGATGAAGATCTCGGCAAGATATGCAGTTCTTGAAGAATGAAAAAAAAACGATCTACTTCTTTTTGGTATTTTAGACTAAATTCTTTTGTTCCTCGATGCTCAATCAAACCCTCTTTTTTTAAGATAGAATCTTCCTCTGGGCTATCATATTCGTCCTCGGAGTCTTCTTCTAAGTCTTCCTCTAAAGTCCCATATTTGTCCTCTGAGCTTTCCCCGGGGTTCCCATATTCCTCTTCTGAGTCTTCCTCTAGAGTTCCGTATTCGCCCTCTCGGGTCCTATATTTGCTCTCTGGGCTCCCATATTCATCTTCTGAGTCTTTCTCTAAAGTCCTATATTCGTTCTCTGGGCTCCCATATTCGTCTTCTAGGGTTTCATATTCGTATTCGTCCTCTCGGGTCCTATATTCGTCTTCTAGGGTCTCATATTCGTCTTCTAAGTCTTCCTCTTGAGTCCTATATTCTTCCTCTAAGGTCCTATATCTAAATTTAACAATTCCTGAACCCTTTTTATCTTTTCTGTATCGTGGGTCATCAAAATAAGCAAAAATAGTATTTCTACGTAAAACACCCATAAAGGGTATTTCAATCGAAATTCCCAAACAGGATATTAGTTCTTTGTCTTGTTCTTGATGGTATTGTAATGGAATGACGAACCTATTTCTTCGCTTTTTCGCCAACAAATCCGAATTATCTTGCAAAATGGAAGGGTGGATCAAATTCCAATGGTTGGCCATGATTCGATCCGACCTTGAATAATCAAAAATTTCCCTATCTTTTTTACCATAAGTATTCATTTGATCTTGATCCTTGTGGAGTGAAAAAGACCCTATACTGGATCTGCATATACTTACTGACAATATCCATAAATGGCTTGTTTTTGGTAATCGACGAAGGTTACCATATTGATATTCGGGCGCATGGTAAACATCAGTACTCCAGTGCATTTCGCCGTCTGATTCGGAATAAATATGCTTCTGTACCCTTTCTTTAAAATGTAAAGTGGACGTTCCGGCACGAATCTCCGCAATTACTTGTTCGGATTTTACATATTGATCATTTTGCACTAGAATCAAGCTTTTTGAAGGAATACTCACACTATATAGAATATCCTGACTCTGAATAGTTACATCCAAGTCTATATAACATAGAAAAGCAGGTTGTCCATGACGGGTACGTGTGGGGTGGACCAAATTTTCAGTGAATTGGATTTTTCCATTCGAAGGGGATCGTACAAGATCGGCAGTACCCCCTGTGAATACTCCGCCAGTATGAAAAGTTCTTAATGTTAGTTGAGTCCCGGGCTCCCCAATTGATTGACCCGCAATAATACCTACGGCTTCTCCCAATTCTACGAGATCACTATGAGTAGGACTCCGGCCATAACAGAATTGACAGATCCAAGAAGTGCTCCGGCAGGTAAAGGGGGTTCTAATATATATTGGTTGTGCTCGAAATGGTTGTGCTCGAAAGGAAGTTATGAATCGATTGACTAATCCAATTCCGATATCTTGATTTCGAGCGGCAATGCATCGTGAACCGATATATATATCGTCTGCTAATACACGACCAATTAGTGTTTGGGCAAAAAGTTTTTCCGTCATCCCATTTTGAGGACTCACAGAAATACCTTGGATAGTACCACAATCTCTTCTACGTACAAGAATATGTTGAACTACTTCAACAAGTCTACGTGTAAGATATCCAGCATCTGCTGTTCGTACAGCAGTATCTACAACCCCTTTGCGAGCTCCATAGCAGGAAATTATATATTCTGTCAAAGAAAGTCCCTCGCGTAAATTGCTTTGAATAGGTAAATCAATCATTTGTCCTTGAGGGTCCGCCATTAACCCTCTCATACCTACTAATTGGTGTACCTGAGATGCATTTCCTCTGGCTCCTGAAAAAGACATTAGATAGACTGGATTAGAAGGATCCGTTATCCGAAAATTGGAATTCATTTCTTGTTTCAAATATTCACTTGTAGCATACCATATCTCAACGGATTGGCGTAATTTTTCTACCGCGTGTATAGCCCCATAATAGTAGTGTTTCTCCAAAAGAAAACTCTGTTGCTCCGCGTCTTGGACTAACCACCCCTTAGAGGGTATTGTTAAAAGATCCTCGATTCCTAACGAAATCGATGTAGTAGTGGCTTGATGGAAGCCTAGAGTCTTTAGTTGATCCAGTATATGGGATGTATATCCCATTCCGAAATGATCTATTAATCTGCTAATAAGTCGTTTCATACCAGTTCCGTCTATCTCTTTATTATGAAAGACCAGATTGGCCCGTTCCGCCATACATAAGTACCCCCTTTTCGGCTAAGTAGGATTCGACAATTGCTGAGTAGGATTCGACGATGGGCCTGAGTCAGTGATTCGAAAATTTAATTAACTTCATTTCCTTAATCTCAATCTGGATTCGCTTGGAATGCCCCTCAAAAGGGGAGGGGCATCGCCGAATCTAACTTCCTTGTTTAGAATCTAACTTCCTTGTTTAGATAGTGTATGAATAGGCCTGACTAAATCCTTGTATGGCTTCCTCTATTTCTCTATAAAAAGAAATATGACCAAGAGTGGTTCGAATGTATATAGAACGAATTTCTTTTTTTCTATTTCCCACTATTAGATAGTGGGCATAAATCTCATGATAAGTCCCCAAAGATTCATATTGAACTTCAATGGGAACTTCTCTTGACCCAATGACACGTTGATCCAGTTTCCATTGTAGCCACAAGGGACTGTCTAAACTGATGAGTTTCTGTCTATAAGCTCCCAGTGCATCATAAGAACTAGAAAAGTGGGGTTCTTTATCTTTCGTATACGTAGAATTATTAGTATTGTAATTTACTTTTTGATTTGGATAGTTTTCGCAACTATTATATCTATTTGCACAAATACCTCGGCGGTTTCCAATCGTTAATACATAAAGCCCGATAAGCATGTCTTGGGTTGGTACGCAAATAGGATCCCCGATAGCGGGAGATAAGAGATTCATATGAGAAAACATAAGTAAACGGGCTTCCGCCTGAGCTTCCAAGGATAAAGGTAGATGAACAGCCATTTGATCCCCATCAAAGTCTGCATTGAAACCCTTACACACTAATGGGTGTAAAGAAATAGTACGCCCCTCTACTAAAGTGGGTTGAAAGGCCTGTATGCCTAATCTATGCAGAGTAGGCGCTCTATTTAACAGTATAGGATGTCCCCGCATAACTTCTTGAAGTATTTCCCATACAATGGGTTCCTTTTCCCAAATTTTCCTTTTAGCAATCCTGACATTAGAAGTAGCGCGTTTCGTGATTAAATCGCGAATTACAAATAGCTGAAAAAGCTTTATTGCTATCTCTAGAGGTAATCCACATTGATGTAATGAAAGCGAAGGACCCACAACAATGACAGAGCGCCCCGAGTAATCGACCCGTTTCCCAAGCAGAGTCTCGCGAAACCTTCCCTCTTTACCTTCAATTACATCTGAAAGTGATTTGTATACTTTATTGTGACCATCCCTTATTGGTTGACCTCGGGACCCACTATCAAGAAGTGTATCCACGGCTTCTTGTACCAATTTTTCCTGGCACATTACTAAATCTGCAGGCGCTAATTCACTTCTTTTTAATAGATAGGCAAGGTTGTTGTTCCGACGGATAACTCTCTTATAAAGTTCATTAATGTCCGAAGTCACTACTTTATCTCCAGACCTATAAACAATGGGTCTCAATTCGGGAGGAAGAACCGGTAATAAGCACAAAACCATCCATTCTGGTTCTACATTTGTTTGAATAAAATGTTTCGCCAATTGCATGCGTCTAATCAAAAAAACTTTTCTTATTCGTCTTTTTCTATCTTCCCATTCATCTCCACTATACCCCTCGTCTTCTAATTCCTTCCATTCGACCAAAGAATTCTCTATAATAATTCGCAAATCCAAATCTGCTAATTGTTCTCTAATAGCATCTGCTCCTGTCGCAATTTCCCGATTTCGAAATGTTGCAAAGCCTGGGGTAGAAAAAAAGGGAGAAATGCTGTGGTTACAGGATGCAATTTCTTCTTCGAATAAACCTCGTAATCGTAAAAAAGTAGGTTTTTTAGTGCTGGGCCTAGCAAAGGAGAAATCGCCATATACTAGGCCCTCCAACTTCTTAAGAGGTTTATCTAAAAGATTCGCGATATAACTAGGAAGACCTTTCAAATACCACACATGAGTTACGGGACATGCGAGTTTGATGTATCCCATTTGATATCGTCGTATCCGAGAATCCGCAAATTCTACCCCGCATTTTTGACAAAATCTCTCGTCTTCGTTTTCAGCTCCGCTTGCTCGAGAATTGCCACAAGCGCAAATTCCGCTTTTTATGGGTCCAAAGATTCTTTCGCAAAACAATCCATCTTTTTCTGGTTTATCGGTTTTATAATGAAAAGTAGAGGGTCTTGTGACTTCGCCAACGACTTCTCCATTAGGTAGGTTTTTGTTAGCCCAAGCCTTTATTTGTTGAGGGGAAACGAGTCCAATTTGAAGTTGTTGATGTTTATATTGGTCAATCATAAAATAGAAATAAGAAAAGAATTTATATTTATTCCGATCAAATCAAACTTCCTCCCTATTAACCTGGAAGTTCTTCTCAGATACAAGGAAATGATTCAGTTCTAGAGCCAAAGATCGTAGTTCTCGAACGAGCACTCGAAAAGATTCTGGAGGATCCTCGTGATTAGGTATTCGTTTTCCCCAGATCGTAGCATTAAGTATTTCTTGGCGAGCTATAAGATGATCAGATTTATAAGTAAGTATCTCTTGTAAAATATGAGCAACACCAAATCCTTCTAAAGCCCAAACTTCCATTTCTCCTACTCGTTGTCCCCCTTGCTTGGCTCTTCCTCTAACGGGTTGTTGTGTAACAAGTGAGTAGGGCCCAGTAGAACGCCCATGAATTTTCTCATCAACTTGATGAATTAATTTTAAGATATAGGACTTCCCTATTAGAACAGGTTGTTCGAAGGGGTCTCCTGTTCTTCCATCAAATATTCTGCTTTTTCCCGGGTACTCGGGTTCAAATACCCATGGATTTTTTGTTTCTTTACTGGCTTCATATAATTCTGAAAACACAAGTTTTCTTGAAGCCTCTTGCTCATATCTCTCATCAAAGGGTGCTATTCTATAATGTTTCTTTAGCAGACCCCCCGCTAATCCGAGCGAGCTTTCAAATATTTGCCCCACATTCATTCGGGAGGGTACTCCTAAGGGATTGAAGACCATATCAACAGGTGTTCCATCTTGCAAATAGGGCATATCTTGCTTAGGTAAAATTTTGGAAATGATCCCCTTATTCCCATGTCTTCCGGCTACTTTATCCCCAACTTTGATTTCACGTTTCTGTAAAATATATACACGAACCATTATGTCGAGGGGGTCCCTCTGGATCCATTTCACATCGATAACGCGCCCTCTTCCACCTATAGGTAATTTGAGAGAAGTTTCTTTTGAAGTGGATACCTCAAGGCCAAATATGGCCCGTAATAATCCAGCTTCTGCGATATACGACGATTCACTCGCTATCTGAGGCGTTAATTTACCTACTAAAATATCACCAGTTTCTACCCAGGATCCCAACCTAACAACTCCATTTCTGTCCAAATTGCGGAGTAAATGTTCTTCTAGATGTGGTATTTCTTTAGTGATTTTTTCAGCAGAGCCTTGGCTTGTCGTATCCGTCTGAATTTCATATTTGCGGATGTGAAAAGAGGTATAAATATCCTCATATACCAAACGTTCGCTAATTAGTACTGCGTCTTCAAAATTGTAACCTTCCCACGGCATATAAGCTACTAATACGTTTTTTCCTAAAGCAAGTTCCCCCCCAACTGTAGCAGCTCCCTCTGCTAAAATTTGTCCTTTTTTAATGGATTTACCCCGTGGAACCCGGGGTTTTTGGTGCATACAAGTATTTTTGTTAGAGCGACAGTGATTAACTAAAGGAATACTTATAGTCTTCCCACTACTTGATAAAAGGATCTTATGGCTATCAGTAGAAACGATCTTTCCCTCGCGTTCGGCTATAACGGAAACCCTCGAATCTAGAGCTGTTTGGCGTTCCAATCCAGTTCCAACAATGCACTTTTCGGACCGAGAAAGGGGAACTGCTTGGCGCTGCATATTAGAACTCATTAAAGCCCGATTCGCATCATTGTGTTCAATAAAAGGAATGAGAGAACCTCCAATAGAAAAATATTGGAAAGGAAAAATACTTCTAACATGAATCTGTTCCCATGCAATAGTAAGGAATTCTTGACGGTATCTAGCTGGAACAACCTGCTCTTCCTGAATACCTTGATTCAAGGACAAAGAATTTCCTGCTGCTATCATATAATATTCATCTCTATTTGGTGATAGATAAACCACCTGTCTCGCTTTTTTTTTTTTTGCTTTCTCAGAAGATATTTCATAAAATGGACTCTCTATGGATCCCCACAAGTGATCAATTCTCGCATGAATTGCTAAGGATCCAGTAAGTCCAACATTGATTCCTTCGGACGTGTCAATTGGACAAATACGCCCATAGTGACTCGGATGAATATCTCGGCTCCGAAAACTTGCAGTTCTCCCCGTCAACCCTCCAGGACCTAAACAACTAACTTTTCGCCCATGAACAGTTTGTGTCAATGGATTCGTTTGATCAAAAACTTGAGATAACGGGTATGTACCAAAAAAGGTCTCATAGGTAGTTATTAATAAAATCGAAGTTGAAGTTGGAGTTACCAAAGTTTGGGGAGTCGGTTTCGATTGACGTATGAATACTCTACGGATAGTTTTTTGAACTGCATGTTGTAAACGACTAAGAGCCAGTCCAAATTGATCTTGTAACAGATCCGCAACCGAACGAATACGTTTATTTTTCAAGTGATTCATATCGTCATCGTCAAGTATACCCGTTCCAAATTTCATTCCAATCAAATGATCCGTAGCGGCCAATACATCTCGTGGTAACAAAAATGTATTGTTCTGAGGTATATCAAGATTAAGTCTCCGATTCATATTTCGTCGACCAATCTTTCCTAATTCACATTTTTGTTGAAAAAATTTCTTTTGTAATTCCTCACATAAGGACTCCGAAAATACCAAGTCCCCACCTACACAAGCAAATTGTTGATAAAACTCCAAAATAGCTTTTTCTTTTGACTGAATCCTCTGCTTCTCCTTAGCATTCGGGAAAGACAAAAAAATTTCAGGGTAGGAAACATTATCTAGAATTTCTCTTAGATTCGAGCCCATAGCTGATGATAGAACTAGAATAGATATCTTTTGTTTTCTACTCACACGAGCCCATATCCTTTCTTTTTTATCAATTGCTAATTCCGATCTTCCTCCCCAATCTGATATTATAGTCCCGGTGTAGATAGAAATTCCCTTATGGTCTAATTCCGAACGGTAGTAAATACCAGGACTTAGCAATATTTGATTGATCACAATTCGATATATTCCATTTATAATAAATGTTCCTAAGGAATTCATTATAGGAATGTTTCCAATAGAAATGGTTTGCTTTTGCACATCGAAACCAAAAATTAATCTCGCGGATACATATAATTCGGAAGAATAAGTGAGTGATTCATACACAGCATCTCTTTCTTTTATCGAGGGTTCTAGCAATTGATATCCTTTCGCAAATAATTGAAATGCTATTTCGTGATCTGGGTCTTTAATTGTTGGAAACTTGTCAAGTTCTTCTGCCAAGGCTTGATTAATGAACCTACAAAATCCCTCGAATTGGATCTTACTAAATCCGGGTATTGTGGACATTCCCTCGTTTCCATTCCGGAGCATCTTAATCTTAAGTTTCCTGTTTATCAAAGAAAAATTCCATTATCAGCTCACTCTTTATCAATCCCTATGGATTGATCTAGCAATCATGGAATGCATATTCTGTTTACTGAATCACATGAAATTCTAGGGAACTCCACATACGTATTTCATATATGTATTTCATACATATGAATAGAGACTATTTTGACGAAAGTTCGAGGTTGCCAGGGGAGGGGTACAAATGGAATGAAAATGAATTGATAAAACATTCCTAGAAAAAAATTCTGCTACTTATACTTTCCTGATATTATAATAAGATTGCATGGCAAAGATTTCTCATTTTATCTCCTTTCTATTAATGTAATAAAGCCATAATATAATAAATACAATAGAAAATTTGACTTTACTTCGATTTAGAATAGCGTACTTACTTTAATTTCCTAAAATAATTTTAGGGTTCTTTTTTATTTTGGATCGGAGTAGTAGAATTGCTAGAAAATTTAGGATTTCATTGTGGAATTCGAAAATAAAGTAAGTCCCTTTTTTAAGTACATGCCAATTTAGTTATCCACCTCTCCATTTCACTTGGATAGGCTAAGATAGTCAGGTTATACTCTATATCAAAGCAAATTGCCTTTCTTTTTTTTATTCAAGATATTTAATGCTGTGAAAAATTAAAGGACGATTCCCCATAGAGATATGTACATAAGGGGGATCTTTGGGTAATAATGCTGTTCGGACCTGGAGTTTACCTATACACAGATTAGGCATAAAGCCATTCTATTTTATTATGCCCTTAAAAGGAAGGGGGGAGAGAATACCTATTTAAGAGCCGTTAACTACTGCAATAAAAAAAAGAGAGAATTATAGTTAATGGTTCCAATTTGTTCTGAATTTTGCAGCCTGTGACTAGAAATCCACTTTTTCTCCTTTTTTGTGTTAATATAAAGAAACAGAAAGTTTTATTGTATTAGCAGTATCGGTTTTAAGATAGAATCTATCGAAGAGAATAATAGAAACTGGATCAAAAAAAGCAGGAATCATTTTTTGAAAAAGATTGGAAAAAAAGTAAGTAGAATTATATTCAAAATAAAATAAAGGTAAGAAAAAGTGGATGAATACTTGCTCTTTTTTCTATTTTCGCTCGGATTTTTTGGCGGCATGGCCAAGCGGTAAGGCAGGGGACTGCAAATCCTTTATCCCCAGTTCAAATCTGGGTGCCGCCTGATCAATAAAATACTTAGGTTTATAATACTGATCGAACTCGAGAAATTCATACTCCGCCTAAGTTTGGGCAAGAGAGTAAATAGGCCTGCCAATACTGGGTTTTTAGAATCCATACCATAGTTCTATCCTCAAACTAGGGTTTGTTTTGGCGGTAGTGGCCAAAAGGGTTAGCAATAGGGATATTGCTTCGATTTGATAATTTAAAACTACGCGGATAAGATGTCAGAAATCTTGGTATCCAAAGAAGGGTCCCTAAGGGGCATTCCTTTTTTTTTTTCAATTTCAGATTGAAGAAGGGACTCCACGAAGGAATATCAAGATTTCCTAATTATCATACATTATCGTACATCTTATTTTACCTAATATACAATTAAAGTAAGGATTAATTTAAAGTAAGGATTAATTCTAGCGAGAATAAGATTAAATAGGCCGATCCTAAGTTAATTTAGGAGTTGTGTTGTGGATAAAGTCTCCTCATTCTTTCATCGAAAGCAGGGCTGTAGGGTTTAGGTCAAAAATAAACATAGGTAAGTTAGGTATCCAATAAATATTTATTTGTCCATAATTTTATGGTATATTCGGGTGTCCTTTACTTATAAAAAAAAGAGTAACAAAAGGAAAAAAAAATCTTCCTATTCTCCCTTTTTCTATTCAGTATTTAGGGCATCACTCTTTTTTAAGGAAAAGGGCTGGCTATCCTATTGTATCATATTTATACTTAATGCTCTCTAATTCTACTGGAATTCCTATAAGAATAATAATTTGTTAGGAGTAAATTCCTTGAACGGATCCATAGCTTTAGCGTAGAATCCCTTTTTGACTCTGTACCCTTGATTCCACTATGATTATTGATCAATAGAAGAATAATTCCTTCATAGAAATAGGAGACATAATTTAGATGGATATAGTAAGTCTCGCTTGGGCTGCTTTAATGGTAGTCTTTACATTCTCTCTTTCACTAGTAGTATGGGGGAGGAGTGGACTCTAGGGATACTACTAATTGATTGAATAATCGAATTGTTGTATCAACTCTTTTCTTTAATTGATTTTGCATTAATCATTTTGTCAAACGTTATTCTTTTTATTCTTTAATCTTTTTCTTTATTTTTGTTTCACTCCGTTAGTTTTGTTTCACTCCGATAATATAATAGAAAGACTCTAAAGTGTCGTAGAAAAAACTATATGTAGTTCTTTCTACCACACTTTAAGATTCCAACCAGATCCTTTCATTTAAGACTTGGATTTTTTTTATTTAATCCTTTTTTTTTTGCATTTCTTCAATGATTAATGGGAATTCCAATTAATCATTTTGGCTGACTGTTTTTACATAAATAATAAGTAAAAAAGCAGTAGGAATTAGAATGAACAGTGCAGTAGCAATAAATGCGAGAATATTGACTTCCATAACCTCTTTATTTTTTATTTTCACAATAACTCGGGATGTAATCCCATGGAGAGGAAAAAGGGGTATCCTGTAAATTCAAGGGTAGGGCTTGCAGTCTGATAATACTGAATCAATTCAATATTATGAATATCGGATCTATCAAATCAATTCATAGTTTAGAGGGGAATAGTATAACATAGGAAGACCCTTTATCCATACTAAGACCAAAATGGTTTTTTTTTTTGATTGGATTAGGAATTCCCTCTTTTCTTTTTTTAATCCTTTTCTCCTTTTTCTTTTCTATACCTCTAACCCATGATCTTTCTTAATCTTATCCAATTTCCCTTACTTTTTCTTATAGTTATACATACAATTATGTATGTATGTATTATATGACCAACTTTCTATGGGTCACATAGACATCCAAATAAGCAGTAGAACTGACATCGGGAAAAGAGATCTTAAATAAAATAAGAAGGGAATACTATTTATTTATGTATGGATTCCAGTAAAATGCCGGTATTCTATATCATATGTATGTCTTTCTTTATCGATCGGGAGTAGTGAAAAAAAAATTCCTAATACGCCTCCCCTACCTCTTTAATGAGAGATGCAAAATAAAAAGCGAAATTAAGGGTGCCCTATGGCTATGGGTATTTGATCTTGCCCCTCCCCCCCTTTTTCCATGAAAAAAGGAAATATGAATTTCTCCATTCATTAAACTCTAGTTCGGGACTGACGGGGCTCGAACCCGCAGCTTCCGCCTTGACAGGGCGGTGCTCTGACCAATTGAACTACAATCCCCGCGGGATGTATGGCATACCTATTCTTAAATAGAACCCATAAGAAGATTCGATTCGTCTGCCCTACTCTAAGAAATAGACGAATCATATGCTACATACCTACATATTATATTATATGCGGGTATAGTGAGAGTGACATACCTAGTATGTCGTAATTTTTTATCACTAAAAATGGATAATAATCCGCCCTTCAATAAGAAAAATTATTTTTTTTGTAAGATAAGGAATGAGAGAGATATGGGTTATAAATAAAATTTATAACTTTTTTCTTTATCTTTTATTTCTATAAATTAGAGATCAAACATTTTTTTTTATGGAAGAAAAACAAAAGGATTTAGTTCATATTCACGAAGTCCTAGATTTTTGGGCCGAGCTGGATTTGAACCAGCGTAGACATATTGTCAACGAATTTACAGTCCGTCCCCATTAACCGCTCGGGCATCGACCCAGGAAGAATTTATTCTAGGGTTTTTGATAATCTATGATTAACTTCCTTTCAAAATACTCCCTACCCCCAGGGGAAGTCGAATCCCCGCTGCCTCCTTGAAAGAGAGATGTCCTGAACCACTAGACGATAGGGGCATCACTAGACGATAAGGCCATATACAACCGCTCGTGATTATACTATAATCATAGTATGAGCAGTTTTTTGGAATTGTCAATATACTTGAAAAGTATAACTAGATCCAAAGCAAAGAGTTTTTCCTACTTTTCTATTATGTTTTCATCTAGGAGTTTTTTTAGTGGATGATTAGATTAATTCATGGATCATACCCTACTTTATTAGGGAAATTCATTTAAAGGGTATAGAATATAGAATAAGAATGGATTACTAAAATAGGGATTCTATATCCCTATTAGTTCAGTACGGGTAGTTATTTGATTGATCTAAGATGAAAAAGAGTCCAATTTCTTTTCTTTTTTGCAATTTACATTTGGTGCTTCATTTAGTGTTCAGACCAAAAATGCGTGCATCCCGCACTAAGTCATAAAATTCTATAAAAAATAGAGAAAAGAAAGTTTCAAAAACAAAGAAAAAAGTGAATGAATTTTAGTAGAAAAGTATTCTATCAGATTCGAACCGATGACTTATGTTTTAGCACGGCATTACTCTACCACTAATTTTAAAAGCCCTTTATCGGATTTGAACCGATGACTTATGCCTTACCATGGCATTACTCTACCACTGAGTTAAAAGGGCTTTTTATTTAATTCAAAAATTTGACACTTTGATTTCCTATTATGGGTCTACTGCATAATGTACATAATATATGTATAGATAGAGGTATTATGTAGAGATTATATATGTATATATCGATATATAGAAATATAATATAGAAATTGAAGTTTATTCATGGCGAGGTTCAAAATCTTGCGAGATCCAAATCTTGAGAAAATTAAGAAAAATAAGAAAATATTTCATATTCTCTCTTATAACTTGCACAAAACTAAAGTAGAGGTTTTTTATTTTTTATTATTTTTTATATAATAAAATACGTGAAGAAAAAGTGGACACAATAAAAAAAACATACCCTACATACTTAATTCTTCTTGGTTCACGGTCTTCTGTTTCTGAAGACTAGTAAAATAGTCAAATTCTGGAACCCTAAGAATTAAATTACCCAATATGATTATTGGAAGGAACATTTGGTAATGTTCTTGATTTTATATGTTCTTTTTTATGTGTTCTTAGTTCTATTTTGATTCTTTTAAACAAGAATCTAATAAACTAGAATTAAGTGAGTGGAAAAAAGGAGAGAGAGGAAAGTGGTAAATGGAGAGAATCGACTAATCAGAGACTTTTAGGATCCTCTTTAGATCAGGTAAATCTGTCGGTCCTGTCCGTTTTTTCTTTAACTGATGACTCTTTGTTTCTTATCTTCTATCAAGCCATAGGGAAGGAAAGTCTATGATGAATTTTAAAAATGTATCTCATTTTTTCTCTACGGCTCGGACTTAATGATAAGTGGGGGAAGGAAACATCTTCCATTTCCATAATTTTTTTTGTTTCGAATTGAACAAAAAAAAAGGAAAAAAGGAATTTATAGGGACAGTCTTACCCCCTATATCCCCTAGTGTATATTGTAGGAATAATAAAAGTATTCCGTACAGCAGTCTGGCACACTTACGCCCTCGCAAAGTAAATAATGATCATTTTAGTTCTAACCGTAGAATAGGATCCTAATCAAAATACATACATTTGGTTCAAACGCTATTGGCATGGTTCAGAAGAGATGGAATGTATTTTCCAGACAAGAGGGGCTATCTAAATCCTAAAGTAAAGGCCAGCGATCGAAATAGAAGTACTAACCGCTCAGTGTCATGAATCTTCTCCATCTGATTCAATAAGGGGGAATTAGCCTCCTTCTCCAGCCAATGGCTATCCTTGACAAAAGGTACTATTTATATCATAATCTACATGTAGCGGGTATAGTTTAGTGGTAAAAGTGTGATTCGTTCTATTAATAACGGAATTTAAAATGATATACTTAACAAGGGATCTTTAAGTTTTTTATATTCCGATTAAAACTTTAATTCTTATAAAGGATTTAATCCTTTTCCTCTCAATACCATATTGAGGAAGAATATAAATTCTCGCGATTTGTATCCAAAGACTAATTGAAATTGCATCCAAAATACAAATTGGATTATGAGTACAGAGTCGCGAAGCATAATTTTGCATTGGAGTAATTTTTCCAATTTTAAAAATATGAGTAAAGGATCTATGGATGAAGATACAAAAAAGTTTATTTCCAATCGTAACTAAATCTTCTTTTGTTAAAAAAGGAATTAAGGAAGCCAAATAGCTAAAAAACGATAGTTTTGGTTTACTAGAACCATCAGCATATTGTTTCAGCTCGGTGGAAACCAAATCCTTTTCCTCAGGATCTCTTGAATGAAATTAGGGAACGAAGTAAGTAGATTAGATGGAGATTTAGATCGAATTTCTATCTCCTACTCTATAAGGATCATCTAGAAAGCAGAGAGCTTTGGTTCCATTCAAATAGAAAAGCTGACATAGATGTTAAGTGGTGAGAATATCCATAAAGGAGCCGAATGAAATCAAAATTTCATGTTCGGTTTTGAATTAGAGACGTTAAAAATAATCAACCAACGTCGACTATAACCCCTAGCCTTCCAAGCTAACGATGCGGGTTCGATTCCCGCTACCCGCTCCATTCTCTATCTCTATAAAAATAAAAGGAGTATTCTTTTTGTCTAGATATGGTAAAGGCCTGTATTCAACCTTCTTTGTCCACCTGTTTTTGGTACTCTAGAGCGGAGTAGAGCAGTTTGGTAGCTCACGAGGCTCATAACCTTGAGGTCACGGGTTCGATTCCCGTCTCCGCACTTAGCAGTCTGTATAAAAGGACTCTTCTATATTCTCCAGATATGGTAAAGGGTTGGGTGGTATCCAACTTTTTTTATTCATGAGTTCTCG